AAAGGAAGTGCTAAAGAATTTATTTCTTCCTTTCCTTTACCTGTTGATGTCAAATGGTGCTGTATTTAATAGAAAATTCTTACAATGAAAAAGAGTATCCTATTTCCACAATTAAGTAGATGCGAGATCTAGAAATTTCCTTCAATTTCCTTTTCATGGTTGTATAGACAGTTTTTTGTTTGAACTGCTATCTATAATGATAGATGAATCAAAAACTTTCAATTGAACTTATTCTTTCAATGGGTCTTTTTGGATATCTTCCTATTTTACAAAAATGGAAACTTAGGTAAATGCTTTAGAAACATATGTATAAAAATAACATATTTCATTTAGCCCCTTCATGCTTACTATAACTAGTTATTTCGGTTTTCTACTAGTGGCTTTAACTATAACTTCAGCTCTCTTTATTGGTCTGAGCAAGATACGACTTATTTAAAATTTCTATTTGAAAGAAACAATTCAGAAAGTAAATCCTTCTGTGAAATTCCGTCTATTCTAGAGTTAGTTACCACGTTAATTGTCAATTTTTGGTCATTGAGATTCGCGTCAATTCGGATTCATATTTAGGTATAGATATTACCTCTTTTTTTCTCCTTTTCAAAAAATTGAAATGATTGAAGTTTTTCTATTTGGAATCGTGTTAGGTCTAATTCCTATTACTTTGGCTGGATTATTCGTAACTGCATATTTACAATACAGGCGTGGTGATCAGTTGGACCTTTGATTAATTAACATTTCTTTTTTTGATTGGCCTCTTCCTTTATTTAATCCACAGGAGGTCCAATTTGAATTGTTGTGCAAGTGACTGCTGAATCTATTTCAGTCTAATTCGACTCATGAAGAAAAAATCACGCTCTGTAGGATTTGAACCTACGACATCGGGTTTTGGAGACCCACGTTCTACCGAACTGAACTAAGAGCGCTTTCTTATAAGAATAGAAAAGAATGTAAACATAAAAAAAAGGATTCTTTTTTTAACACTAATCCATTTTATATGCATATATTCTATAGTTTCATAAAAATGAATGATTCCGTGCAATTTGAATCGATCTCAATTGATTCCTCGTTACTGCTCAAAGAAGCAGTAATAGGTAGGGATGACAGGATTTGAACCCGTGACATTTTGTACCCAAAACAAACGCGCTACCAAGCTGCGCCACATCCCTTCAATTGTCCTACAGTGTCATTGTAGAGAATTCCTGTCTTGTTTTCCACACCCCTATTTCCTGCATTGAGAAACACAAATTTTCTACCCATTTCGTCTTTTTGGTCTCATTTAACATATAATAAGAAGGGGAAAGTCTTATAGAGCGTTTTACATTTCAATTGGAATTGAGGATTCCGTGTACAACTATAAGTGGCCCTTAACTACATATGCATCTGATCATATATGCATTATCTTTTTATGTATTACAATAAATAAAAAAAGGGAGGTTTTTCAATGCGAGATCTAAAAACATATCTCTCCGTGGCCCCAGTACTAAGTACGCTATGGTTCGGGGCTTTAGCAGGTCTATTGATAGAGATTAATCGTTTTTTCCCGGATGCGTTGACATTTCCCTTTTTTTCATTTTAGTTATTGACATCGGAAAGAATGAAGAAGACTAGAGATACAATCAAAAATCTGTGACTAATCCCCCCCCTCCTTTTCTCTTTTTTCCCTTTTTTTCTAATTTTTAGACTAAGGGACAAAAGAGAAAGAATAAAAGTGGATTCAACGTCTGCGAAACTCAGGTTCAAATTCGAATTAAATCAATATTAATAATAAATAATAGAGGCACGGGAGGTAGAGTAGGAAAATCGGGGTCTAGGGCAAGAATACAAGATCTTTAACTGATGTCCTTCGGGTTTAAATAGAGTTTCGAAATCATTGTCTTACTTATTATTCTTTACTATGGCTTTGCTTTGATTTATTATTACTTTATTGATTTTGATCTTTTAGAGTTGGATTTCAAGTTAGTAACTTCTATTTTTTCCTTCCTTTCTTTTTCTTCATTTCGAATCAAAATAGAAGAGTTGAGTAAATCAAAAATCAAAAGGAGGTTCATGGCTAAGAGGAAAGATGCGCGGGTAACGGTGATTTTGGAATGTACCGGTTGTATCCAAAACGGTGTTAAGAAGGTATCAACGGGCATTTCCAGATATATTACTCAAAAAAACCGGCACAATATGCCGAATCGACTAGAATTAAGAAAATTCTGTCCCTATTGTTACAAACATATGATTCATGTGGAAATCAAGAAATAGATCGAACCAAGTATGTCTTATCCTTGAAAGGGGAAAAATGACATTATATAGAACATATTGAAATATAAATAGAAGATATTTCATTTAAATAAAAAATTGGAGTTAAAAAAAAAAATGACAATTAAGAAATAGGATTTTCGGGATAAGAAATAAACTAAACAAAAAAAACCATGGATAAATCCAAGCGATCTTTTCTGAAATCCAAGCGATCTTTTCGTAGGCGTTTGCCCCCGATTCAATCGGGGGATCGAAT